CCAAATTTGATATAATCAACATGTCTTTCTTTTTTTTTTTTTTTTACTTATTTGTTTATGAATAATTAATAAAGGTATATACGTGAGATACAATCTATTTATTAATCTATTTCTTTCAAATACCCTATTAGAAACATATCACGATCTTGGGTTTATAATACCTCGGGAGCTAATGAAACTATTTTAGTAAAATTTAATTGTCTCAACTCCCGTGCGATCGCGCCAAAAATTCGAGTTCCTTTGGGATTTCCTTCTTGATCAATAACAACTGCAGCGTTGTCATCATATCGTATTATCATACCATTGTCACGTTTGAGTTCTTTACAGGTACGCACAATTACAGCTCTGACCACCTCTGATCTTTCTAGGGGCATATTTGGTACTGCTTCTTTGATAACAGCAACAATAACGTCACCAATATGAGCATATCGACGATTGCTAGCTCCTATGATTCGAATACACATCAATTCTCGAGCCCCGCTGTTATCTGCTACATTTAAATGGGTCTGAGGTTGAATCATATCATTTTGTAATCTGTTCTTTCAATGCAAAAGACGAAGAAAAAAAAAAGAAATATTCTTTGTCTAAAATAAAAAAATTTGCAATTTTCCAAGACCCATTTCTCTTGGTTCTACTTTTTTATCCTTTATCCCGAAATAATGAATTGAGTCCGTATAGGCATTTTTGATGCTGCTATTGAAATAGCCGTTCTAGCTATATTTTCTGTTACTCCGCCCATTTCATAAAGTATTCGACCTGGTTTAACAACAGCTACCCAATATTCGGGGGACCCCTTACCTGAGCCCATACGCGTTTCGGCGGGTCTTACTGTAATTGGTTTATCTGGAAATATACGTACCCATATTTTTCCACCACGACGTACATTTCGTGTCATTGCTCGTCGACCTGCTTCTATTTGTCTAGCTGTGATCCAAGCAGGTTCAAGTGCCTGAAGGGCATATTTACCGAAACATATATCATTCCCTCGATAAGATATTCCTTTCATTCTTCCTCTATGTTGTTTACGGAATCTGGTTCTTTTGGGGTTATAGTTGATGATTCTTTCTGAATTCCATCTCTACTACAGAACCAGACGTGAGAATTTCTTCTCATCTGGCTCCTCGCGAATATGAATAAAAGGATTCAAAAATAAAAAATATTAAATTTGAGGTAAGATAGAATTTTAATTAATTAATAAAATAGATATGTATTTATTTAATACATTTGAATCGTGGGATTCTTTGAGATTTCATCTAATCTATTAGTAATTTGTGTATCTTGTTTGAATAGATAACTAAACATTTTCTATTTTAGAAATCCTATTGTTATTTTTTTTTTTATAAATTGTTTTTTTTTATCGTTCAAATTTAGCAATAAAAAAAAAAAAGAAAGTTTTCGCGGGCGAATATTTACTCTTCTATTTCAATTTTAGGATTGTCTCGTGACTTCTCAGAATAGATGAATTGATCTCCGGTTCATTCCGCCATCCCGACCAGTGAATCATTAAGATTCATTTTAATATAATCTTTTGTATTCACAGTTTCCATCGTTCCCATCACTTCTTATTTAATGGTTAGGTCCAAATTTTACAATGGAGCTCATAATGAAATTTGTTCTTGAGTCAATTTTCTCAGTCTTTATTGGCTCGAAGCTCTTGATTTTTTTGTTTTGTTCTAGTTCTGTTCTATAAGAAGAGTCATTTAATTATGGATGAATCAGTATTGATGCTTTATTACACTGCCTTTTTTTATGAGATCACTCATAGACCTTACATATTGGAATTCTATATCATTGATATTTTTTTCTCTTTCTCTCATCCTTCCATTTATCCACAGCTTTCTTCTCTCTTTTACTTTACAACTTAAAATCATATTGATTTTTGTTTTTGCAAAAACAAAAAAAATTTCAGTTGCTACAAAGATGTGATTGATATATCACATTTTGACTGCTTCTTTAGCTTTAAATTGAGATAATGCGAAGTGATGAGTTGGTTATTAGTTCATATATTATGGGGCTGATTTCTAACCCCAAAAAGCCAACGAGTCACACACTAAGCATAGCAATTTTATCAAACGGTTAATCGAATTTTTATTCAACCTTATAGAATTAAAATTAGAATTCCTAGTTTTGAGAAAAAAAAAAGAATGAAGGGGTTTAGCTTTCTAGATAGAAGGAAAAGAAAAATACAAGTTTCTTATTCCTCGTCTATAAATATCCAAATTTTTATGCCTAATACACCATAGATAGTTCGAACTTTATAGGAACAATAATCAATTTTAGCTCGAATGGTTTGTAGGGGAACCCTACCTTCTCTAATCCATTCGACACGTGCAATTTCTTTTCCGTCGATACGCCCTGCAATTTGGACTTGAATTCCTTTTGTATTTGCTTGTTCAGTTAATTCAATAGCCTTTTTCATTGCTTTTCGAAATGAAACTCTATTCTTTAATTGTCCGGCTATATATTCGGCAAGAATATTAGGGTTTCCATAAGGTTTTAC